ACCAACCCGCAATGAATAGGGAAGGTATAGTAATGCTATGAATGACCCAGTAGCGAATACTGGTAATAATATCAGCAAAAGAACGTTCTCCTGTGCTTCCAGACATGCTGAGCTCCACATATTTCTTGTATAGTCAAAAGGGGATCGATTCTGTAAAAGATTGGATCAGTAAATGGAAATTCACTGAAAAAATCTTTGTGAGATCGTCAATATTGTACCGAGGGCGTCTTAGAGTATACCGAATCAGTATAGCTATCCTTCTTCTGACACAGCAACGCACTTTCAATCAGTATTGGAAGGAGGTGCTAAATAATTTCTTTCTTACTTTACTTGTTGTTTGTTGATGTAAAATAATTTCCCATTCAATATATTTCTCGCCATTATGAGTTTAGAGCTAGAAACTGAGGATTAGGTAAAATGTGAATCTGATAAGGTAGTTTCTAATAATTCCTGAAATTTATTAGAATATTCCCACATCTGTAAGTAAATGTGAGGTCTAAAAATCTTTGTTATTCATAGTTGTAGAAGCGCTTTTTGGTGGAATCTTTTTTTTCTTTTAAGGAATTGGTTAGGCGTCCAGTAACAAGTAAGAATAGGAATTTTTATTCGATAAACGAAAAAGAACAAAGAACAAAGAATCAAACAAATAATTGGAATCACTAATGCATACATTGTTGTATTAGATCGAAATCTGAAGGTTCTTTCTTGACCTAACTAAAAAGATGCGGAATGGAAAAATACAAAATAGAACTTCTAAAGCAAAAGAAAATAGAATTTACTAGTCTTAGAATATAGTTGAACCAAAACACCTATTTTTTGAGTGATCATGTGATAACTTTTTGTTCTCATTCATTCAAGATATTATATGCGTGAACTCATTACGGAATCTAATTAGTTAAAATGGGTTTTATTGTTCGCTCTAAAATAGAAAATAGAAAAAAAAAAAGAATAATTTTATAATTTGATTCCATAATGATTGGAAAAGAGTTAGTTTTATTTTAAAACGAAATTACACTACCCAGTTCTTATTATTCGTTTATAAGTTGAATTGAAAAATGATCCAAGAATGCATTTGCTGATTGCAAACGCGGTATGGGTAGATGTTACAGATGATGAATCAATTTTATATAGTTGTGACTTTATCCTTGTTAGTGCTGTCTATAATGATAGATGACTCAATTTAATTGGTATTTTTTTCTCCTATTTTGCAAAAAAGGAAACTCAGGTAAGTGCTTTTTTATAAACATATGTATAAAAAGACCATATTTCATTTAGCTCCTTGATGCCTACCATAACTAGTTATTTCGGTTTTCTACTAACGGCTTTAACTATAACCTCAGCTCTATTTATTGGTCTGAGCAAGATACGACTTATTTGAAATTAATTGCACAAAATCTTTCCGCGAACTTCTGTGTATTTCTATTACTTACCGTGTTAATTGCCAATTCTTGGTCATTGAGATTCATGGTAATTCGGATTAATATTTAGGTATAGATATTACCTCTTTTTTCTCCTTTCAAACAAATTGAAATGATTGAAGTTTTTCTATTTGGAATTGTGTTAGGTCTAATTCCTATTACTTTGGCTGGATTATTTGTAACTGCCTATTTACAATACAGGCGTGGCGATCAGTTAGACCTTTGATTAATTAACATCTCTTTTTTTGTTTTTGATTGACCTCCTCCTTTCTTTAATATCCAGGAGGTCAAATAAAGATTGCTGTTCCAGTTAGTGTTTCAGCCAAATTCCATCGAAGAAGATACAAATCACGCTCTGTAGGATTTGAACCTACGACATCGGGTTTTGGAGACCCACGTTCTACCGAACTGAACTAAGAGCGCTTTCTTCTCATAAAAGAAAAGAAAAGACTGTAAAGAAAAGGATTGGCCCCAATACATCTTGTATGCATACACATATACTATCATCATAAGAATGGAAGATGAAAGATTCTATATGATATGTCCAACGTGAATTGATCTCAAAAAATCCCTCGTTACTGCTCCTTTGAGCAGTAATAGGTAGGGATGACAGGATTTGAACCCGTGACATTTTGTACCCAAAACAAACGCGCTACCAAGCTGCGCTACATCCCTTCCATTGGTCTACAGTGTCATTGTAGAGAATTCCTGTCTTGTTTTCCACATCGTTATTGCCTCTATTAAAATCTAGAATTTTTATGTCCATTTCGCCTTTTTGGTCTCATTTAACATATATATAATAATAATAATACTTCTATCTATATGAAATATGGAATGGAACCCCTAGGAAAAAGAAATGAGTCTTTTTGGGGAATAGTGGGGAAGAAAAGGACGTTTTTTCTGTATTTAACAAAAAGTAAATCTTATTTACTGGATGATTGTACATTTCAATATGTATTATGTATCATAATGATATAAAGGAGGTTTTTCAATGCGAGATCTAAAAACATATCTTTCCGTGGCACCGGTACTAAGTACTCTATGGTTCGGTTCTTTGGCAGGTTTATTGATAGAGATTAATCGTTTTTTCCCGGATGCGTTGACGTTCCCCTTTTTTTCATTCTAGTTATTGACGTGGGAAGGAATAAAGAAGATTAGAGATACAATTAAATAAAGCCCCTTCTTTTCTCTTTTTTCCCTTTTTGAACTAGAAAAAGGGAGGAAAGAGAAAGAATAATTACATTCAACAGCTGTGAGAGTCGGGTTCCGCTTGGAATTAAATATACATATTAAATTTCTATGGAAGTCGAATACAAACTCTGGTTCTAGGGAAAGCGTATTCTAGACGATAATTATATGAAATACTGTACTGTTGAAATATAGTTTAGAAATCTTTCTATCGTATTTCCTATATTGAATTGATTTAATTGATTGTAATGAAATCTTGCATAAGAGGATAGCTAGTTACAAATTCTATTTTGTTTTTTCCTTCCTTTCTTCTTTTTCGTTTCGAATTGAAAAAGGAAGAGTTGAGTAAATGAAAAATCCAAAGGAGGTTCATGGCTAAGGGTAAAGATGTGCGAATACCGGTTCTTTTGGAATGTACCGCTTGTGTTCGAAACGGTGTTAATAAGGAATCAACGGGGATTTCCAGATATATTACTCAAAAGAACCGGCACAATACGCCTAATCGATTAGAGTTGCTAAAATTCTGTCCATATTGTAACAAACATACGATTCATGGGGAGATAAAGAAATAGATCGAACCGAGCACCTTCGGGCCCTTACAAGGAAAGGGCAAAAATGACATTATATATATATATTAACATAATATTTAACATAGTTAAAGATAATTATAAACAAACCATTATTCTAATAAAAGATACGGCTGAAATAGGATTTTAGGGATAAGAAATAAACTAACCAAACCATGGAAAAATCTAAGCGAACTTTTCTTAAATCCAAGCGATCTTTTCGTAGGCGTTTGCCCCCGATCCAATCGGGGGATCGAATTGATTATAAAAACATGAGTTTAATTAGTCGATTTATTAGTGAACAGGGAAAAATATTATCTAGACGAGTGAATAGATTGACCTTGAAACAACAACGATTAATTACTATTGCTATAAAACAAGCTCGTATTTTATCTTTGTTACCTTTTCTTAATAATGAGAAACAATTTGAAAGAACCGAGTCGACCACCAGAACTCCCAGTCTTAGAGCCAGAAAAAGATAGGTTTACTCTTTCTTCACTTGAATTCAAATGCCCATCCGAACTCAAACGCGGATTTCTTTTTTGTTGGAAAAATCCAAGAATCCGGATTGAAGTCTCGTGTCGTAAGAAAAAAAAGAATAATCTGGGAAGAATAAAAAAAATTTTTCTTTTATTGAATATTGAACGTGTTGATTCATATTTATTTTGACCACTTTCTCATATATATTTTATCATATTCTAATTCTATTTTTATTTCATTTTTATTCAATCTTCCCGGAGTTCATTCTCCGGGCAACTCCGTTTAACCGGTGGATTCCTTTCAACCTACTTCTTTTATGATCTCATTGGAAATCATATAAAGACAATTCCTATTTGATATAGCTATTTGTGCAAGTATTTTACGATTAAGAAGCAACTGTCTCTTGTACAGATCATTTATTAATCTACTATAACTATAGCATACCCCCCTTTCACGAATTGCTGCATTTATTCGAGTGATCCACAAACGACGAAAGTTTATTTTTTGCCTATCCCTATCCCGATGAGCCGAAACCAAAGCTCTTATTTTTTGTTGAGTAATAGTTCGAGTAAGTCTTGAATGAGCCCCCCGAAAGCTTGATGCAAATAAACGAATTTTTGTTCTACGTCTCCGAGCGATATATCCCCGTCTAATTCTGGTCATTGAATAAATGAAACTTTAACGAATAACTAATAGATTTCCTTTCTTTCAGTTATTCTTTTGCCCCTTTCCTAGTATATTAATAACAAAACGGATTTTTCCAATGTATAAACTAAAAATTCCAATGGCTTTCGCTACTATAACCTTCCCAACCACGATTTTTTATTTTTTATAGGCATTTTACCTCGAAATACGAAATTGTACTATATATACTAGGTTAAAAAAAATAGCAATGATAACTAAATAGTGGATTCCATCGTTTCTATGGTTACTTCTTAAACGGTGAGGTCTTCTCTATACACCGGAGCCCTTACTTCATTTAATCAATGTTATTGCTAACTTGTATAGTTCACATTCTTCGGCTCTACCCATGAATTATCCAGTAATAGGTCTTTCACCACGAGCTCTACCTATACAGTAACGGTATTTAATTATGAAAGTTGGCTGGGTAGCTGACCCTGTTAGTCCGTTCTTGCAAGAGGGGTACTATGTTAACTAAGATTTCCTCCGCTTAATGGATAACCATTTGCTACCAATGGAGAATTACTTCTCATCTTGAATTGAGGTGGGTGGTTTTACACCAATAGAAACCATAAATTTCATACACAATAAAAGGGATATGACCCCATTTTCTTATTTTTAGATAGTAAATGTAGTTTGTTTTTCCGTTCTATCCTATTTGATCATTGATATTCGAACATTGTTCTCTTTCCTTTGTTCTAGTTTATGATCTGAACGAGTCGCACATACACCCTAGTACATGTTCCTCGACGCTGAGGGCATCCCCGGAGCGCGGGGGATTTTGTGACATTTCTGATTGGCTGTCTTGTATTTCTAATAAGTTGTTTAATCGTTGGCATGTTGAATCATATACATAATGGGCTGGTTTAGATCGATCCTAACCGTATGATTATGAATGACTTTTATTCAATAGATCAATAGAATCATCAATCAATAAAAAAAAGTCATAGAATATTAAACGCGGCAGGGTTCATTTTAAATCACGAATTGACGCGAAATTAAGGCTATTGTCATTCAACCGCTACAAGATCAACAATTCCATAAGCTTGGGCCTCTGTTGCTGACATAAAAATATCTCTTTCCATGTCTTCGGATACAACCCAGAAGGGTTTCCCCGTTCTTTGTACATAAACCCTTGTCAGGGTTTCACGTAGTTTCAGCAGTTCTCCCACTTCCAGGATGAATTCTCCCGTTGCTACTTCAGAAAAAGAACCAGCGGGTTGATGGATCATTACCCTGATGATATAAGAAAAAAAAGGTTTCTCTATTTCGCATGATGAGGGGAAGATAAAAGAAAGATAAAGAATAACAAGAAAAAAGATAGAATCGAACAACCGTACGGGCATTATGCATTGCATACGGCTCTACAATAAAATTGACCCTTACCTTCATCAAAGAAATAAAAAAATAGGATCGATCAGACCCCGATCGGTAAATGATCAACTTACCACCCTTCTTTTCGGAGGAATTCAAAAATACTATGATGGCTCCGTTGCTTTCTATATTTATTATATTTTTTTGTCTGTGATTTGTCTGTCATTCAGCAATCCCAAGGTTGCTTTTTTGTTTGATCAAATAAACTAAGGAAAAAAGAATCTTGTTTTTTTCGCTTTATAAATATTGTTAAGAGACCTCTGGTGTGAAAAAAGTTTGTGACGCTGAACTGGACTTCCGATAATAAAATAGGAAATACCTTTTTCTCATATTACTCTCTCGATACATAATCTAATGTAATGTTTTGAAAACAAAATTTCTTATATCGAATTCAAAGTGCCATGCTATTATTACTTAAATATTCATATTTCATATGGCGAAGGCATAGTCTTCTTTTTTCTCTCAAATAAAAGCCTCATTGGCGCCAAGCGTGAGGGAATGCTAGACGTTTGGTAATTTCTCCTCCGACCAGGATAAAAGATCCCATTGAAGCGGCTGATCCCATGCATATTGTCTGTACATCTGGTTGTACAAATTGCATAGTATCATAAAGAGCCACCCCCGGTATTACCCATCCGCCAGGAGAGTTTATAAACAAATACAGATCTTGGGTATCATTCTCCATACTGAGATATATCATAAGACCAATAAGTTGATTTGAGATCTCGCTATCAACCTCTTGACCTAAAAAAAGTAATCTTTCTCGATAAAGTCGGTTGATTAGGGTCAAATTGTATCCCCCCGGAACCGTACAGGCGCCTTTTGACGCATACGGTTCAAAAAAAAATCAATGTGTAGATTCCTATACTTTTTCTTTTTTCATAGCAAGTTCCTTCTAACTTATAAGAAAAAATTTTTTTTTACATTATAAGGAAAGGAAGACAAACTCGTGTTTAGTGAAAAAAAAAAGAAAGAATTCATTAAACTTATCCAATATCCAACTAACTTTTCATTGATGGATTCTTTCATCGAGATTCAATCCAAATCACGATGTCATTTTCTTGTTCTTAAATGGGCCCCTTTAATCTTTTTAGGTTTATGCTCTACTCCGGGTAAAGATCCGCCCTATTTTTATTTGCACATATAGTACAAATGCTCCCATTACCACTTCTTTTAGTTATCTTTTTTTTTCAATTCACGCATTCCGTAAAATAGTTGAAGGCTTCATGTATATTACTCAATTGATTGATTGATTAACAGAAGAGTTTGAAATAACTTCTACTTACAAAAAAGAGATTTCTTTAAAAAAAGGAATCCTTTATGATATAAAATAGATATACCACTTGGTTTTTTTAAACGGAGCCTGGATACTTCAATGTAGTAGTCCAACTAAGCCAACCATAAAATCTTCTAATTGCTAATAGTAATTCGAATCCCCCCCAAAAAGTGGATCTAATTGCACTTCACGCTCCAAATTTTTGATGATTCCATTAATCTTTCGTGGGCGAAACAGGGGATATCTCGAGTGGGGAGAAAACGGGAAAATCCCATATGGCCCAATATATCTGACAAGTCGCACTATATGTCAACCCAAGTTGCATCTTCCTCTCCAGGACTTCGAAAAGGTACTTTTGGAACACCAATAGGCATTAAATGAAAGAAAAAAGAACTAAGTACTATATTTTACTTTGATGCGGAAACGTAACAAAGCCTTTATTCTCTTTATAATATTGTACTTTATCCTAATCATATCATATTTTTTTTCATAAATTAAAAAATTTTATAAAGAAAGT